TTTAAATATTTAAAGGGTTAACTCAGGTATATCAAATGTAATGATTGCAAAGGTGTGGGAGGGGGGAACACACTTCTTCAATTATATCAAAATTGTCCTATAATCAGGCACTTTACATAAAATTTTCATAACTATATAAATTTTAGTAAACATATAAATAATACTTATGTTAAAATCGTATTAAAATTTTTTTTTGTTTAAGTTTAAATTGGTGAAAAAAAATGTAAAAAATGTGCATTTTGGTGAATTTAATTTGTTAATTTTGAAGGAACTTTATTTTAAAAATTTCTAAAATATTAGAAATCTCCGTGAGGGTATAATTTTTAATTAGTAATTTTTGTGAAAAATTAGTTTCTAATATAAAATTAACTGAATATATTAGAGAATAGTTAATTTCTATTAATCAAAAAAAATTAAATTATTATTATTTTTAATGAATATAATATTTAATATAATAATACCTGGTAATTTATAAATATTATAAATTTATTATTATAAAAAAAAAGAGAATTTATTAATCAATAGTATTATAGATTTATAATTGTCATTGATGAATAACATATTATTTATAGAAAAAAGGAATAAAGATAGGATATGATATTTAAATATTTAATCAAGAAATGTAAAATACAATTGTATATATATATTAAATATTTATATATCAATAAACCATGTTATTATAGGGTAATAATGTAAATAGATTATTATATTAATATATATATAACCTTTATTATTTATATTTAATAATAATAATTAATATAAATTATTAAATAATTATATATATATAATTTGAGTATATTTATATTATAAAATAAATTTTTTATATAGAAAGAATTATTTAATATAAAAAAAAAAAAACTTGCTTTATAAATATTCCTTAAGTTTTTATATAATTAAAAATAAAATTTTCAAAACAATTTATTTAATTTTTTAAAATCTCATATTTTTCAATTATTTTAGTAAAATTTAATTAGAAAATCCCTGTTTAAAAAAAATTTTCTTAATTATGTTTACTAGAACATGTAAAGTTATAAAATTTTTATGTTTTAATGGATTAACTTAATTATTATTATTTTTATAAAAATGTTAATAATTTTACATGATTATTTAGCATTACGAAAAAATCTTACCTAAAAATGAAAATTGTATTAAAAAAAATTGTTTTGTGAATACTCTTATTTAGAGGTAAAAAAAAAATACTAGAAAAATTTATATTTAAATTATTATAATTTTTAAGTCAAAATTTTTAATTAAAATAGAAAAATTAATTTATTTTAAATAGGTTATTTGAATCATTTTTTTTGTTAATTTTTTATACTGATTTTACGTGAAAATTTTTTATAATGGGGATTTAGGCTTTAATTTTTAGTAAATTTTAAAAAAAATAATAGAAAATTTCTGTTAATTAAAATTAAAAATTAGCAAAAAATATTATTATAAATTTTTCTGTTTATTATAATTATAATTTAAGTGATTTTTTGGTTTTATAAAAATTTTTTAAAAATTTTAAATTTTAATATGGATAAAATGAATTAGTTAATTATTTTTTGGTATTTTTGATTTATAGGGGTATCTAATTATTTTATTATATAGGTGTTTTGAATTGGTTAATAGTTTTTAGTAAAAAAAATTGACAGGAAATTCAATACATTTTAAAATTAAGAAAAATTGACAGGAATTTTGAATTAATTTTTTGAGTGGGTAAATTTTTTTTTTGAAAGGGGTTGATTTTTGAAAAAAGAGGTTAAAAAAATCATTTTTTTAAAAAAAAGATAATAAATTTCTGTTATCATAATTTTTATTTTTTATGAATAATTTTATATTAAAAAAATATTTTGATTAAATTTAAAAGAAATAGAAATGGATTTATTATTTAATATAGGGGTATTAAGTATTAATTTGAATTTTATTTAGAAAAGTTATTAAAGGTATAATTATGATTTTTGTTACAATTTTAACGGGAATAAGAAAAATTGACTTAAATTATAATAGAAGAGTAAAATAATAAAAATTTGATAAAAATTGTTAATATTTAATATAGGGGTATTAAGTATTAATTTGAATTTTATTCAGAAAAGTTATTAAAGGTATAATTATGATTTTTGTTACAATTTTAATGGGAATAAGAAAAATTGACTTAAATTATAAGAGAAGAAGAATAAATATCAAAATTAAATTGATTTAGTATTTTATATTAGGGTGTAAAATACTAACTTTTATTTTATTTGAAAATATTTTTTTATAATCTAAAATGTAATTTTGATAGGGATTAAAAATTAATTTAATTATAAAGTGTAATAATAATTGTTTGATAGTTAAAAATTATTAAATAGTATAGTAAATTATTTTGATTAATTAATTTAAGGGTTGAATTGAGATTTAAATAATTTAGATTATAAAAAAATTTTATTTTAGTATATTTAAATATATTTTAATAGATTATTTAATTTATTATTATAAATTAAATAAAGTATTTATACTATTTTTTTATTCGGGGGTTATTAAAAGTTAATAATTAGTTGTTAAATAATTAATTTTTTAATTTTTAATGATCACTAGGTTATTTTAAAATGTTATGGGGATTTTAAAGTAATTCTAGTTTTTGTGGGAGGGAAACACCCTATTTATGTTTACATATTTATTGATAGTTAAAAAAAGTTTTATTAAAGCTTAAAAATTTAGTATAGTTTTAGTTTAAATGTAAATTTTTGTGTTTTTATTTTTTTTAATAAAATATAATGAATTTGCAATAAATAATTTTAAATATTAAGGAAATTTAGATTTAGTAATAATAAAAGTATTAACAAAATTTGTGCCAGCAGTTGCGGTTATACAAGTTATACAATTAAATATTTTTAGTTTTAATTTATTGATAATTAATAATTTTGTATTTAAATTTAATAAGTGAAATTTTAAATTTTGAAAAGATTAATATTTGTTAATGATTTAATAAATTTTAAATATAAACTAGGATTAGATACCCTATTATTTAAAATGTAATTGTAAAGACTAAATTAGTATTTGTTATATTCATGAAAATTAAAGATTTTGGCGGTATTTTAGTCTATTCAGAGGAACCTGTTCTATAATTGATAGTCCACGATTAAATTTACTTTTTTTATATAAATTTATATATCGTCGTAGTTTGAATATTTTATAAGAATTTAAATATTCAAGATTTATAATAATAAAATAAATCAGATCAAGGTGTAGTTTATAAAAAAGTAGAGATGGGTTACTTTAATATAAATTTGAGATAATTATTTTTATAATATTTTGAATTAGGATTTGACAGTAATTTTAATTATTTAATTAAAATGATTTTAGCTCTAAAATATGTACATATCGCCCGTCGCTTTCATTTTAATGTGAAATAAGTCGTAACAAAGTAAATTTACTGGAAAGTGAATTTAGATTCAAATTAGAGCTTGACTAAAAAGTATTTTATTTACATTAAAAAGTTAATTGTGGAAATCAATTTAATTTGAAATTTAAAAATTATTGTATTTATTAGTTTATATTTTATTTATAATAAATAAATTATATTTTATTAAAGAAAAAGAATAAATTAATTTTATTATAGTTAATTATTATTGTAAAAGAAATTATATTAATTATTTATAAGAAAAATTTAATTTTTGTACCTTGTGTATCAGGGTTTATTAATAAATAAATTTATATAAATTAATCTCGAATTTAAAAGAGTTAAGAAATTATTTTTTTTATTGTTAAATAAATATTATTAATAATTTTTTAGTAATGAAATGTTATTCGTTTTTAAAAATATCTAGTTTTTTAAGAAATAAATTTAATTTATTTATTATAAATAAAATTTTAAATTTTTAAATTTTTATTAGTAATAGATAAAATTTTTAGGGATGAGCTTAAAAATTAATTTTTATTTATTTATAAATAAAATAAAATTGTAGGATTAAAAATTTTTATCAATAAAAAAATGTTATAATTAATTTATAATTAAATATTATTTTTATAAATATTAAATTTTATATTAAAATGTTAATTTAAATTTTTAAAATTAAGTAATTATGATAAAATTAGTATAAATTTATATTTTAATATTTGATTATATTAAGGTAAATTAAAAGAATTCGGCAAATTATTTTTTACCTGTTTATTAAAAACATGTCTTTTTGATAATAATTAAAAGTCTAACCTGCCCAATGAGTATTTTAATGGCCGCGGTATCTTGACCGTGCTAAGGTAGCATAATCAATAGTTTTTTAATTGAAAGCTGGAATGAAGGGTTGGATAAAAAAATAACTGTTTTTACTTTATTTAATTAGAATTTTATTTTTAAGTTAAAAAGCTTAAATTTTATTAAAAGACGAGAAGACCCTATAGAGTTTTATAATTTTAAAATTTTTTAGTTTAAGAATTTACTTTTTTAATTTTTAAAATTATTTAATTGGGGTGATTAAAAAATTAATATAACTTTTTTTGTAGATTTACAAAATTAATTGAGTTTTTGATCCATATATAATGATTATAAGATTAAATTACCTTAGGGATAACAGCGTTATTTTTTTTAAGAGTTCAAATCGAAAAAAAAGATTGCGACCTCGATGTTGGATTAAAATTAATTTTTGGTGTAGAAGCTAAAATATTAGGTCTGTTCGACCTTTAAAATTTTACATGATCTGAGTTTAAACCGGTGTAAGCCAGGTTGGTTTCTATCTTTAATAATATATAATATTTTAGTACGAAAGGATTAAATATTAAATTAATAATTTTAATTTAGAATAAATTTGTTATTTTGGCAGAATAGTGCAGTGGATTTAGAATCTTAATATGTAATTTATATTACAAATAATACTTGATATTAAAAGATTTAATATTAATTATTATATCTAGAATTATTATATTAATTTGTGTATTAGTTGGAGTTGCTTTTTTAACATTATTAGAACGAAAAGTTCTAGGTTATATTCAATTACGTAAAGGACCTAATAAAGTTGGATTTTTAGGATTAGTACAACCTTTTAGAGATGCAATTAAGTTATTTTCTAAAGAACAAACTTTTCCTTTGATATCAAATTTTAATTTATATTATATATCTCCTGTTATAAATTTATTTTTAGCTTTATTTTTATGAATATGTATACCTTTTTTTTCTATTAATTTTAGATTTAGAATATCTTTATTATTTTTTTTAGTAATTTCTAGATTAAGAGTTTACACAATTATGTTAGCAGGTTGATCTTCTAATTCTAATTATTCTTTATTAGGTAGGTTACGATCTGCTGCTCAAACAATTTCTTATGAAATTAGTTTAATTTTAATTTTAATATCTTTTTTATTTTTAATTTTAAGATTAAATATTATTGATTTAATATTATATCAAGAATATATTTGATTTTTATTTATATTATTACCTTTATGTTTAATATGATTAGTCTCTAGATTAGCTGAAACTAATCGAACTCCATTTGATTTTGCTGAAGGAGAATCAGAATTAGTTTCTGGGTTTAATGTTGAGTATAGGAGAGGTGGATTTGCTATAATTTTTTTAGCTGAATATGGAAATATTTTATTTATAAGAATAATTTGTGTTTTTTTATTTTTAGGAGGAAATTTAATATCTTATTCTTTTTTTTTAAAATTAGGAATTATAAGATTTTTTTGAATTTGAGTTCGAGGTACTGTTCCACGTTTTCGTTATGACAAATTAATATATTTAGCTTGAAAGAGTTATTTACCAGTTTCTTTAAATTATCTATTATTTTATTATAGATTAAAATTAAGGATTTTTGTCCTTTTTATTTAGTTAATTAATTTTAGTACAAGTTAATAGAGAAATTTATCTCTTTTTTATATTTTCAAAATATATACTTATACAAGTTCATTAACTAATAAAAAATAATTTTATCTCATTTTTTTGCGATTAAAGAATTTAATGGATAATATAAGAAATAAAGAACTGTTAAGATTTGTCCAATTATAATATATGGATCTTCTACAGGACGGGCTCCAATTCATGTTAAAAGAATAATAATTATAAAAAATAATCAAAATATTAATTTATTAATTGGATAAAATTGATTACTTGAAAAGTTTTTTTTATTAAAAAAAGGTATTGGATATAGAATAGCAATTGATAAAATTAAAGCTAAAACACCTCCTAATTTATTAGGAATTCTTCGTAAAATAGCATAAGCAAATAAAAAATATCATTCTGGTTGAATATGAATTGGGGTTACTAAAGGATTAGCTGGAGTAAAATTATCAGGATCTCCTAATAGGTAGGGGTTTGATAGTGTTAAAAATATTAATATAAATATTATTATTAATATTCCTAAAATATCTTTAAAAGTAAAATAAGGATGAAAAGGTACTTTATCAATATTTATTGTAATTCCTAGTGGATTATTGGATCCTGTTTGATGTAAAAATAATAGATGAATTATTACTAAAGCTCTAATAATAAAAGGTAAAATAAAATGAAATGTAAAGAATCGAGTTAATGTAGCATTATCAACAGCAAATCCTCCCCAAATTCATTGAACAATTATTGTCCCTAAATAAGGAATAGCTGATACTAAATTAGTAATTACAGTTGCGCCTCAGAAAGATATTTGCCCTCAAGGTAAAACATAACCTAAAAAAGCTGTAGCTATAACAAGAAAAAAAATAGTTACTCCAATTATTCAAGTTTCTTTTATATTATAAGATCTATAATAAATTCCTCGTCCAATATGAATATAAAGACAAATAAAAAAAAATGATGCTCCATTAGCATGTAAGGTTCGTATTAATCACCCATAATTTACATTTCGACAAATGTGAGATACTCTATTAAAAGCTATACTGATATCAGGGCAATAGTGTATAGCTAAAAATAGTCCTGTTAGAATTTGAATTATTAAACATAATCCTAATAAAGATCCAAAATTTCATATTGAAGTGATATTAGATGGAGTAGGTAAATTAACTAAAGAATTATTTATAATTTTAAAAATAGGAGATATATTTTTTCATGATATTTTCATTAATATTTTTGTCGTAAAGGACCTTTATATATTGAAGTAATTTTAACAATTATAATTAAAGTAATTAATAAATAAATAATTGTTATTAATATAATAAAATTTTGTGGGTAATTTATATATTTATTTATTGATATTTTAAAATTATAATTTAAATTTTGATTATAAATATCAATTATATTAATTTTAAAATTAAAATAGAAAAAATCTATTAATAATAATAAAATTATTAAAATATTTATAAATATAAAAAATATTATAAGTTTAGAAGAAAATTTAAATTTTTCATTTGATGCAATTCTAGTTATATAAATAAAAAGAATTAATATACCTCCAATTATAATTAAAAATAAAATATAAGAAAATCAATAATTTGGTCTTATGGTTCCAGTAATAATAGAGGTTAATATTGTTTGTAATAAAAGTATTATACCTAGTGATAAAGGATGATTTAAAAATATAAATATAATAGAAAATATTCATATTAAAATAAAAATTAAAGTTATAATTTCAAGAATTAGTTTAAAAAATATTAATTTTGGAGATTAAAGTTAAAGAGTTTCTTTATTCTTGATGTTTTAAAAGATTAAATCTTATTTTTGATTTACAAAATCAATATTTTAGTTAAATTATTAAAGCTTTAATGATAATTTATTTATTTACTGGAATTTTGAGATTTATATGTGGATTAATTATATTTACTTTAAAACGAAAACATTTTTTATTAATATTATTAAGTATTGAATTTATAATTATTTCATTATTTTTAAATTTAATTTTTTATTTAAGTAGGATAAATTATGAATATTTTTTTTCTATAATTTTTTTAACCTTAAGTGTTTGTGAAGGAAGATTAGGCTTATGTATTTTAATTTTAATAGTTCGTAATTATGGTAATGATTATATTACTACATTTTCTTTTTTATGATAGGTTTTATACTAATAATAATTTTTTTAATTCCTTTATGTTTTTTAAAAAATTTTTGATTAGTTCAATGATTTTTTTTTATTATATCTTTTATATTTTTATTAAAATTTAATTATAATTTTTTATTTATTAATTTAAGTTATTTTATAGGGTTAGATCTTTTATCATTTAATTTAATTTTATTAAGATTTTGAATTTGTAGCTTAATAATTTTAGCTAGAGAAAAATTATTTAAGTTAAATAATTATTATAATTTATTTTTATTTTTTATATTATTATTAATAGTTAGATTGTATATAACTTTTTCTTCTTTAAATATATTTATTTTTTATCTATTTTTTGAAATTAGGTTAATTCCAACATTATTATTAATTATAGGGTGAGGGTATCAACCTGAACGGATTGAAGCAGGAATTTATTTATTGTTTTATACATTATTAATATCTTTACCAATAATAATTATAATTTTTTATATTTATGAAAGTTATTATACATTAAGTTTTAATTTAATATATTTTTTTTTAAATAATAATTTTATATTTTTATGTATAAATATGGTTTTTTTCGTTAAAATACCTATATTTTTTATTCATTTATGATTACCTAAAGCTCATGTTGAAGCTCCTATTTCTGGGTCAATAATTTTAGCTGGAATTATACTAAAATTAGGAGGCTATGGTTTATTACGTGTAATAAAATTATTTATTATAATAAAATTTTTAAATATTTTTATTTTAAATATTTCTTTAATTGGAGGTTTTATTATTTCTATAATTTGTTTACGTCAAAGAGATATAAAATCTTTAATTGCTTATTCTTCTATTTCTCATATAGGATTAGTATTAGCTGCTGTAATAACTCTAAATTTATGGGGATTTTATGGAGTATTAGTGATAATATTGGCTCATGGTTTATGTTCTTCTGGTTTATTTTGTTTAGCAAATATTTCTTATGAACGTTTAATAAGACGAAGTTTATATTTAAATAAAGGGTTATTAAATATTATTCCTAGTTTAAGTATATGATGATTTTTATTGTGTTCATCTAATATTGCTGCACCTCCTTCAATAAATTTAATAGGGGAAATTATATTAATTAATAGATTAGTTAGATTTAATTGAATAAGTATAATTTATTTATCATTAATTTCTTTTTTTAGAGCTGTATATTCATTATTTTTATATACATATTCTCAGCACGGAAAATTTTATTCGGGTAATTTTTCATTTTATCAAGGTTTAAGTCGAGAATATTTATTATTATTATTACATTGAATTCCTTTAAATTTATTATTTTTAAAAGGTGAATATATATATTTATGAATTTATCTAAATAGTTTATTAAAACATTGATTTGTGGAATCAAAGATATAATTTTATTTTAGATAATTTTTTCAATTTGTAATATTTATTCAAAAATTTTATTTAGTTTATTTATAATTTTTTTTATTAATAGGTTATATTTTTTAAGTTATGATTTTAGATTATTAATTGAATTTAATTTATTTATATTAAATTCTTCTAAAATTGTAATAGTTGTTTTATTGGATATAATATCTTTATTGTTTATAAGTTTTGTTTTTTTTATTTCTTCTATAGTTATTTATTATAGAAAAGAATATATACATAGAGATTTAAATATTAATCGTTTTATTTTATTAGTTGTTATATTTGTAATTTCTATAATATTAATAATTATTAGTCCGAATTTAATTTCAATTTTATTAGGTTGGGATGGGTTAGGATTAGTTTCCTATTGTTTAGTAATTTATTATCAAAATGTAAATTCTTTTAATGCAGGGATACTAACAGTTTTATCAAATCGAATTGGTGATATTGGTTTATTAATAGCAATTGCTTGAATATTAAATTTTGGTAGATGAAATTTTTTATTTTATTTAGAAATTTTTAAAAATGATTATAATATAATAGTTATTAGATATTTAGTGGTTTTAGCTGCATTTACAAAAAGTGCTCAAATACCTTTTTCTTCATGATTACCTGCTGCTATAGCAGCTCCTACCCCTGTGTCTTCATTAGTTCATTCTTCAACTTTAGTAACAGCTGGAGTTTATTTATTAATCCGTTTTAATTTAGCTTTTTCATCTTTTTTAATATATTTTTTATTATTTATCTCAAGTTTAACTATATTTATATCAGGATTAGGTGCTAATTTTGAATATGATTTAAAAAAAATTATTGCTTTATCAACATTAAGTCAATTAGGACTAATAATAAGAATTTTAAGTTTAGGTAGTTATAATTTAGCTTTTTTTCATTTATTAACTCATGCTTTATTTAAAGCTTTACTATTTATATGTGCAGGAAATATTATTCATAATATAAATAATTGTCAAGATATTCGATTTATAGGGGGTTTAATTAATCATTTACCTTTAACTTGTACTTTTTTTAATATTTGTAATTTTTCATTATGTGGATTACCATTTTTATCAGGATTTTATTCAAAAGATTTAATTGTTGAAGTTATATCTATAAATTATTTAAATTTATTTATTTATGTTATTTTTTATATTTCAATTGGGTTAACTGTAAGTTATAGGTTTCGTTTAAGTTATTATAGATTAACAGGAAATTTTAATTATTTATCATTAAATTGTTTAGTTGAAAAAAATAATATTATATTAAAAAGAATGGGAGGGTTAGTATTTACAGTTATTTTTAGAGGAAGTATATTATTATGAATAATATTTCCTTCCCCTATTTTTATTTGTTTACCAATGGTTTATAAAATAATAACTTTTATTATAGTAATAATTGGAATGTTTATAGGTTATGAAGTATCAAAATTTAGACTTTCTTTTGAAATAAAAAGATTAAATAATTTAACTTTAGTTTCATTTTTTGCTTTAATATGAAATTTACCTATTTTGTCAACTTTAAGAATAAATTTTTATCCTTTACTAATTAGAAAAATATTTTATAAAAATTTAGATCAAGGATGATTAGAATATTATGGTGGGCAAAATTTATATAATAATATAAAAAAATATACTTATATTCAATTACTATCACTTAATCATTTAAAAATTTATTTTATTATATTTGTAATTTGATTAATATATTTAATATTTAATATATTTTACTTAAGTAGCTTAATTTAGAGCATAGCAGTGAAGATGCTAAGGTAATATCTATATTCTTGAGTATTTATAAGAAAAATTCTATTTTTACAATGAAAATGTAATGTTTTATTTAAACTATATAAATAGAAATATAAACGAAATTTCATCGCTTAAGAATTAAGTTAGAAGCTTATTCTTGAATAACATATTTCTTCAATTGGAAAAATATTTCAATTTTATCATTAACAGTGATATACCTCTTTTTGGTTTCAATTAAAAATAAGGATTAAAAATCAAACTTTTAGGTCGAAACTAAATGCAAAAATTGCTTCTTATTTAAGATAAATTGATAATTCAATACTTTTTAATTGCAAATTAAATGTTATAATTAACTATTATCCTAATTAGCTCAATTTAAAGCCCCTTGGGATCATTCATGATATAATCCAATTAATAGAATTAATAAGAAAAATATAAAAATTAATGAATATTGAAAAATATTAGTTAGTTTAAATATTAAAATTATTGGTAATAATAAAGTAATTTCTACATCGAAAATAAGAAAAATTACAGCAATTAAAAAAAATTGTAATGAGAAAGGTAAACGAGCTGGAGATTTAGGATCAAACCCACATTCAAATGGGGATCTTTTTTCTCGGTCTATAAAAGTTTTTTTTGAAATTAAATTTACTAATATAATTAAAATATTAGTAATTAATAAAATAATTATAGTTATTAAGAATAATATTTTAATTATTTATACTATTAAATAGATTTTTTGATTGGAAGTCAAATATAATTAATTATATTATATAAATTAAATTATCTACCTCATCAGTAAATAGAAATGTATAAAAATAGTCATACTACATCAACAAAATGTCAATATCAAGCAGCAGCCTCAAATCCAAAATGATGAGTAGATGAAAAATGTATATAAAAATGTCGAATTAATCTAACTAATAAAAATATTGTACCAATAATTACATGTAAACCGTGAAATCCAGTAGCTATAAAAAATCTTGATCCATAAACAGAGTCTGAAATAGTAAATGATGCTTCTATATATTCATAGGCTTGAAGAATAGTAAAGTAAATACCTAATAAAACTGTTAATAAAAGACTCTGTAAAGTTTGATTATAATTATTTTCTATTAAACTATGATGTCTTCAGGTAACAGTTAGACCAGAAGTTAATAAAATTAGTGTATTTAATAAAGGAATTTCAATAGGATTGAAAGTGTTAATACCTTTAGGGGGTCAAATTATTCCTAATTCAATCCTAGGTGACAGAGAATTATGAAAAAATCCTCAAAAGAATCTAATGAAAAAAAATACTTCTGAAGTAATAAATAAAATTATACCTCAATGTAAACCTTTTACAACTTTAAAAGTATGAAGGCCTTGATAGGTGCCTTCTCGTGTAATATCTCGTCATCATTGATATATAATTAATAGTATAATAATTATTCCTAATAAAAATAAGTTATTATTATATAAATGAAATCATTTAATTAACCCAATTATAGAAATTATTGCTCTTAATGATCCTATTAAAGGTCATGGTCTTACATCTACTAAATGAAATGGATGATTTTTATGAATTGACATTAATTAACTTCACTAGAGTATAATGTACTTAATACTACGAATACATATGCTTGAATAATAGAAACAGCTGATTCTAAAGTTAGTAATAAAATTTGTACCAATAAAAGAATATTAATTATTATGAAAGTTAATGAGGTTCCTGTATTTCCTAATAGTGTTAATAATAAATGACCTGCAATTATATTAGCGGATAGTCGAATTGTTAAAGTTCCTGGTCGAATAATATTTCTAATTGTTTCAATACATACTATAAAAGGTATAAGAATACCTGGTGTTCCTTGTGGAACTAAATGTGCAAATATATGTATAGTAGAATTAATTCATCCATAAATTATAAAACTTAATCATAAAGGAAGAGCTATTCTTAATGTTATAACTATATGACTAGTTCTAGTAAAAATGTAAGGGAATAATCCTATAAAATTATTTATTAAAATAAATATAAATAATGAAATAAAGATTAATGTTCTTCCTTTAGAATTTTTAGTTATAATGATTTTAAATTCTTTATGTAATGATAAAGTAATTTTTAATCATAATATATTTAATCGAGAGGGAATTAATCAATAAAAAGGAGGAATAATTATTAATCTAATTATTGTTCTAAGTCAATTTAAAGATAAAGAAAAACTTGATGAAGGATCAAAAGATGAAAATAAATTTATTATCATTTTCAATTATAATTTAATTTATTATTAGATTTTTTAGTATATTTTATTTTATAAGTAAATATATAGTAATTTATAATTCTAAAAATTATAAAGATTAAAGTAAAATAAAATAACAATAATATTCAATTTAAAGGTATTATTTGTGGAATAAAAAATTATTTTTAAAAATAATTTTAGCTTGACAAGCTAATGTTATTTATTTAACTAAATTTTTCATTAGAAATATTTGTTAAATATTATGTGATGATTTAAAATTCCATTGCTTACTTTCAGCCATCTAATGAAATTTCAGTTATTTTAGAAATTCAATTAATAAAGTAATTAGGAGAAATTCTTTCTATTACAATAGGTATAAAACTATGATTAGCTCCACAAATTTCAGAACATTGTCCAAAAAATAAACCTGTTCGGTTAGAAGAAAATCTAATTTGATTTAATCGTCCTGGAGTAGCATCAATTTTTACACCTAAAGAAGGAATTGTTCATGAATGAATAACATCAGCAGCTGTAATCAATATACGAATATTAGATTCAAAGGGAATAATTAGACGATTATCAACATCTAAAAGTCGAAAGTTATAATTATTTAATTCATTTATAGGAAGTATAAAAGAGTCAAATTCAATATTTTTAAAATCTGAATATTCATAAGATCAATATCATTGATGACCAATTGTTTTAATAGTAATTATTGGATTATTAACTTCATCTAAAATATAAATTAGTCGTAAAGAAGGGATTGCAATAAAAATTAAAGTTAAGGTTGGAAGAATAGTTCAAATAATTTCAATTATTTGTCCTTCTAAAAGATAACGATGAGAAAATTTATTGAAAAATAAAGAAATTATTAATTGAGAAACTAATATTGTAATAATTACTAAAACTATTAAAGTATGATCATGAAAGTAAGAAAGTTGTTCTATTAAGGGGGAAGATCTATCCTGTAATATTAAAGTTTTTCATGTAGAAATTTCTAAAAAAAGGTTAAACTTTATATTTGGGGTTTAAATCCACTGCACTATTCTGCCATATTAGAAGTTAATAGAAAGTAAAGGTTGTTCATCATAAGAATGTTCAGCAGGAGGTTGAGCCTGTAGCCATTCAATTGAAGAGTATATTCTTAAGGAACTTAAATTTTTTCGTTGAATTGATAAAGCTTCTCATATAATAAATAAAAATAAAATTACTCTAATTAAGGATATTAAAGATCCTAAAGATGAAATTACATTTCATAGAGTAAAAGTATCAGGATAGTCTGAATATCGTCGAGGTATACCTCTTAATCCTAAGAAATGTTGAGGAAAAAAAGTTATATTAACTCCGATAAATATAATAATAAATTGAATTTTTAAGTATTTATTATTTAATGTTAAACCAGTAAAAAGAGGAAATCATTGAATTATACCTGCTATAATTGCAAATACAGCCCCTATTGATAAAACATAGTGAAAATGAGCTACTACATAATAAGTATCATGAAGAATAATATCAATTGATGAATTAGCTAATACTACTCCTGTTAATCCTCCAACTGTAAATAGAAAAACAAATCCTAAAGTTCAAAGAGTTGAAGGATTAAAATTTATTTGGGTTCCATGGAGAGTTGCTAATCATCTAAAAACTTTAATTCCTGTAGGAATAGCAATAATTATAGTAGCAGAAGTAAAATAAGCTCGAGTATCAACATCTATACCAACAGTAAATATATGATGAGCTCATACAATAAAACCTAATAATCCAATTGCTATTATAGCATAAATTATGCCTAAGGTTCCAAATACTTCTTTTTTACTTCTTTCTTGACTAATAATGTGTGAAATTATTCCAAATCCTGGTAAAATTAAAATATAAACTTCAGGATGACCAAAAAATCAAAATAAATGTTGGTATAAAATTGGATCTCCCCCTCCTGCAGGGTCAAAAAAAGAAGTATTTAAATTTCGATCAGTTAATAATATAGTAATTGCCCCAGCCAATACAGGAAGAGAAAGAAGTAATAGAATAGCTGTTAGTATTACTGCTCAGACAAATAAAGAAATTTGCTCTCAATTTATACCTCTTGGTCGTATATTAATAATTGTAGTAATAAAATTAATTGCTCCTAAAATTGAAGAAATTCCAGCTAAATGTAATCTAAAAATAGCTAAATCAACAGAAGATCCTCTATGTGCAATATTAGCTGATAAAGGAGGGTAAACTGTTCACCCTGTTCCAGCTCCATTTTCAACGATTCTACTTATTAATAATAAAAAAAGTGAAGGAGGGAGTAATCAAAATCTTATATTATTTATTCGAGGAAATGCTATATCGGGAGCACCAATTATTAATGGTACTAATCAATTTCCGAATCCTCCAATTATAATTGGTATTACCATGAAAAAAATTATAATAAAAGCATGGGCGGTTACAATAACATTATAAATTTGATCATTTCCAATTAAAGTTCCTGGATTTCCTAGCTCTGATCGAATTAATATTCTTAATGAAGTCCCTACTATTCCTGCTCAAATTCCAAAAATAAAATATAATGTTCCAATATCTTTATGATTCGTTGAGAATAATCACTTATTCGATGAGGTGGCCGAGTTTTAGGCAATAAACTGTAAATTTATTTACGAAATTTATTTTCTCTCATCAAGCTTTATATTCAACCATGATACTAGATTGCAAATTTAGAGGTAAAGTAAACTTTTAAGGCTTAGAAAATTTCTATATTTAGCTTTGAAGGCTAAAAGTTTATTTTAACTTAAATCCTTATAAGAAGGAAAAAGTTAAAGTACAAATAAATAAACCTAGAAGAGAGATTGAATTGATAAATATAATTTTGAAATTTAAGATTCAATTTTGAAAAGGTAAAATTTCATTTGATAGAATTCTAAGTGCTGGGAAAGTTAAACGTAAATAAAAAAATATTGTAATAAGAGTAAAAACAATTAAAATAAACCTAAGGCTTAAAAAATTATTTTGAACTAAACTATTGATAACTAATCATTTAGGTAAAAATCCTAAGAAAGGGGGTAATCCTCCTAATGATAGAAAATTTAAAGTGAATATAATTTTGATTAATTTATTTGAATTGAATGATATAAACAATTGCTTTATAGAAAAAATATTTAAATATTTGAAAATAACAATAATATTCAATGAAATAACTGAGTATACTAAAAAGTATAAGATTCAAATTGGCTTTATTCTCAATATCCCAGCAATTATTCAAGCAATATGATTAATTGATGAATAAGCTATAATTTTTCGTATACTAGTTTGATTAAATCCTATTAATCCACTAATAATTGTTGAGGTAATAATAACAAATCTAATAAAAACAGTTATTTTTAGATTGTATGAAAAAAGGATTATAGGGGCAATTTTTTGTCAGGTTAATATTAAAAAACAATTTTCTCAATTTAAACCTTCTAATACTTCAGGGAGTCAAGCATGAAAAGGAGCTGCACCTATTTTTGTTAATAAAGCTGAATTTAGAATTATTATTGATCATGATGTTGAAATAGTAAAAATAGCCTCTAAATTTATTCTTATAATAATGGAAAATATTAAGATTGTAGAGGCAAGAACCTGAGTAATAAAATATTTTATTATGGCTTCAGTAGGGTATAACCTTTTAGGGGATTTCAATAATGGGATAATTGAAAGAAGGTTGATTTCTAAGCCAATTCATATTCTAAACCAGGAGTAAGATGCAATTGTAATTAGGGTTCCTAAAACTATAGTAGAGGAAAAGAGAATCTTATATAAATTTATAATTAAAAAGAAAAGGAGTACAACCTTTATAAATGAGGTATGAACCCAGTAGCTTTCTTTAGCTTACCTTTTTACATTTTAGTATATGATGTACTTAAATTTTTGATATTTAGAGGGATAGTTTAAATCTATCAAATGTAATAATTGTTAAAATATGGAGGGGAAACATACTTTTCTTCAATTATACCAAAAATTTTGGTGCTAATATACTTAAAT